TGAATGGGAAGATAAAAAAATTCGAAGAAGAAAGGATTTTTTGGTTAGGCGCATAGAATTGGCTAAACATTTTATTCGAACAAATGTAGACCCAGAACGGATGGTTCTGTGCCTATTACCAGTTCTTCCTCCTGAGTTGAGGCCCATCATTCAGATAGACGGGGGTAAACTAATGAGTTCTGATATTAATGAACTCTATAGAAGAGTCATCTATCGGAACAATACTCTTATCGATCTATTAACAACAAGTAGGTCTACACCAGGGGAATTAGTAATGTGTCAGGAGAAATTGGTCCAAGAGGCCGTGGATACACTTTTTGATAATGGGATTCGCGGACAACCCGTGAAAGATGGTCATAATAAAGTTTACAAGTCATTTTCTGATGTAATTGAAGGCAAAGAGGGAAGATTTCGTGAGACTCTGCTTGGTAAACGGGTTGATTATTCGGGGCGTTCCGTTATTGTCGTAGGCCCTTTGCTTTCATTACATCAATGTGGATTACCTCGAGAAATAGCAATAGAACTCTTCCAAACATTTGTAATTCGTGGTCTAATAAGACAAGATGTTGCTTCTAACACGGGGATTGCTAAAAGCAAAATTCGGGAAAAAGAACCCATTGTATGGGAAATCCTTCAAGAAGTGATGCAAGGGCACCCTGTATTGTTGAATAGAGCACCTACCCTGCATAGATTAGGCATACAGGCATTCCAACCCATTTTAGTGGAGGGGCGTGCTATTTGTTTACACCCATTAGTTTGTAAGGGCTTCAATGCAGACTTTGATGGGGATCAAATGGCTGTTCACGTACCTTTATCTTTGGAAGCTCAAGCAGAAGCTCGTTTACTTATGTTTTCTCATATGAATCTCTTGTCTCCAGCTATTGGGGATCCCGTTTCCGTACCAACCCAAGATATGCTTATTGGACTCTATGTATTAACGATCGGGAATCCGCGGGGTATTTGTGCAAATAGGTATAATCAATATAATTCTAATTGCAGAAATTATAAAAAGGAAAGAGTTGAAAACAATGACTGTAAGTATACAAAAGAGCTTTATTTTTCTAGTTCTTATGATGCACTTGGAGCTTATCGGCAGAAAAAAATCCATTTAGATAGTCCTTTATGGCTCTGGTGGAGACTAGATCAACGCGTCCTTGGATCAAGAGAAGTTCCCATCGAAGTTCAATATGAATCTTTTGGTAATTTTAATGAGATTTATAAACACTATCGAATAGTAGGAGGTGTAAAAAGAGAAATTTGTTGTATATACATTCGAACTACTGTTGGTCATCTTTCTTTTTATCGAGAAATAGAAGAAGCCATACAGGGATTTTGGTGGGCCTACTCATAGTATCTTCTATTAGCGATGCCCATACTTGTGGGAATTTGTGTCTCCCCCAATTTCACTGGTATCATAATTTCTGAATTTCTGTGTGAATCAAGATGGAGAAAAGGAAGTTTTTGAATCACTGGCCCGGGCCCTTTGTGGAATCTTACTCAGCAGAATATGGAGGTCCTTATGGCAGAACGGACCGATCTGGTCTTTCACAATAAGGTGGTAGATGGAACTGCTATGAAACAACTTATTAGCAGATTAATAGATCATTTTGGAATGGCATATACATCGCATATCCTGGATCAAGTGAAGACTTTGGGTTTCCAGCGAGCCACTGCTACATCTATTTCTTTAGGAATTGATGATCTTTTAACAATACCTTCTAAGGGATGGTTAGTTCAAGACGCTGAACAACAACGTTTTATTTTAGAGAAAAACCATCATTATGGGAATGTACACGCGGTAGAAAAATTACGTCAATCCATTGAGATATGGTATGCCACAAGTGAATATTTGAGACAAGAAATGAATCCAAATTTTCGGATGACTGATCCTTCTAATCCAGTTTATCTAATGTCCTTTTCGGGGGCTAGAGGAAATGCATCTCAAGTACACCAATTAGTAGGTATGAGAGGGTTAATGTCGGATCCTCAAGGACAAATGATTGATTTGCCCATTCAAAGCAATTTACGCGAAGGGCTTTCTTTGACAGAATATATAATTTCTTGCTACGGAGCCCGCAAAGGGGTTGTAGATACTGCTGTACGAACATCAGATGCTGGATATCTCACGCGTAGACTTGTTGAAGTAGTTCAACACATTCTTGTACGTAGAAAGGATTGTGGCACTATCCGAGGTATTTCCGTTAGTCCTCAAAATGGGATGACGGAAAAGATTTTTGTCCAAACACTAATTGGTCGTGTATTAACAGACGATATATATATTGGTCTACGATGCATTGCCACTCGAAATCAAGATATTGGAATTGGGCTTGTCAATCGATTCATAACCTTTCGAGCACGCCCGATACATATTCGAACTCCTTTTACTTGCAGGAGTACATCTTGGATCTGTCAATTATGTTATGGCCGGAGCCCCACTCATGGTGACTTGGTCGAGTTGGGAGAAGCCGTAGGCATCATTGCGGGTCAATCAATTGGGGAACCGGGAACTCAACTAACATTAAGAACTTTTCATACCGGCGGAGTATTCACAGGCGGTACTGCCGAACATGTACGAGCTCCCTCTAATGGAAAAATAAAATTTGATGAGGATTTGGTTCATCCCACGCGTACCCGCCACGGGCATCCTGCTTTAATATGTTTTATAAACTTGTATGTAACTATTGAGAGTCGAGATATTACACATAATGTGAATATTCCAACAAAGAGTTTGATTTTAGTTCAAAATAATCAATATGTAGAATCAGAACAAGTGATTGCCGAGATTCGTGCCGGAACATCCACCTTTCATTTTAAAGAGAGGGTTCGAAAGCATATTTATTCTGAATCAGAAGGAGAAATGCACTGGAGTACTGATGGCTATCATGCGCCCGAATATTCATATAGTAATGTTCATCTATTGCCAAAAACAAGTCATTTATGGATATTAGCAGGAGGTCTATGGAGATCTAATATAGTGTCTTTTTCACTCCACAAGGATCAAGATCAAATAAATGATAATTATTTTTTTGTTGAAGAAAGATATATCTTTGATCTCTCACTGAACTTGTTGGATACTTTTGGTAAAAAAGAGAGAGAAATTCTTGACTCTTCAAAACCTTATAGAATCATATCCAATGGTCATTTTAATCTCATAGATCCTTCTACTTCTATTCGTCAAGAGAATTCCGACGATTCTTTGGCGAAAAAGCGAAGAAATAGATTCGCAATTCCCTTACAATATGATCAAGAACGAGAAAAGAAACTGATACCCTGCTTTGGTATTTCAATGAAAATACCTATAAATGGTATTTTGCGCAGAAATAGTATTCTTGCTTATTTTGATGATCCGCGATACAGAAGAAACAGTTCGGGAATTACTAAATATGGGATTGTCGAAATAGGTTCAATGGTAAAAAAAGAGGATTTCATTGAGTATCGAGGAGCAAAAGAATTTAGTCCGAAATACCAAATGGAAATGAAAGTCGATCCATTTTTTTTCATTCCCGAAGAAGTGCATATCTTACCCGGATCTTCGCCCATAATGGTCCGGAACAATAGTATCGTTGGAGTAGATACGCGACTCGCTTTAAATAGAAATACAAGAAGTCGAGTAGGTGGATTAGTCCGAGTGGAGAAAAAAAAAAAAAGTATGGAACTTAAAATTTTTTCTGGAAATATTTATTTTCCTGGAGAGATGGATAGAATATCTAGACACAGTGGCATTTTGATACCACCAGGAATGAAAAAAAAAAATTCTAAAGGATCAAAAAAATTGAAAGATTGGATCTATGTCCAACGTATTACACCTACAAAAAAAAAATATTTTGTTTTGGTTAGACCCGTAGTCACATATGAAATAGCTGATGGGATAAATTTAGCAACACTTTTCTCTCAGGATCTCTTGCAGGAAAAGGATAATGTCCAACTTCGAATTGTTAATTATATACTTTATGGAAATGGTAAGTCAATTCGAGGACTTTCTCACACAAGTATTCAATTAGTTCGGGCTTGCTTAGTATTGAATTGGGACCAAGAAAAAAAGAGTTCTATAGAAGAAGAAGAGATTCATGCTTCTTTTGTTGAAATAAGGGCAAATGATCTACGTCGTGATTTCATACGAATTGAGTTAGTAAAGTCTACTATTTTATATACCGTAAAAAGGTATGATATGGTAGGTTCGGGATGGATTTACAATAATCGTATCCATAGAAATCCTTTTGATTCCAAGGTGAAGATTCAATTATCTCCCCAACATCAGGGAACTCTTGGTACGTTGTCGAATCGAAATAAGGAATGCCAATCTTTCATAATTTTGTCGTCATCTAATTGTTCTCAAATTGGCCCCTTCAATACTTCGAGATATAATAATGCAACAATTAGGGATTTTTCGGGTCCCTTAGGTACTATTGTGCCTAAAATAGGGAATTTTTGTTCATCTTCCTATTTAAGAACTTCTAATCAAGTTTTTTTAAAGAAATTTTTGTTACTTGAGAATTTTCAACAGACTTTCCAAGTGCTTCAAGTACTTCCATTTCAATACTTTTTGCTAGATGAAAATAGGAGGATTTATAATCCTTATCCATGTGGTAACATCATTTGGAATTCATTCCATTTGAATTGGTGTTTTCTCCATCAAAATTCTTGTGAAGAAGCATGGACAATGATTAGCCTTGGACAATTCCTTTGTGAAAATGTGTATCTATTGAAATACGGATCGCGTATCAAAAAATCTGGTCAAATTTGCATTGTTCATGTTGACTCTTTAGTTATAAGATCAGCTAAGCCTTATTTGGTAACTCCAGGAGCAACTGTTCATGGCCATTATGGGGAACCCTTTTATGAAGGAGATACATTAATTACATTTATATATGAAAAATCAAGATCCGGTGACATAACGCAAGGTCTTCCAAAAGTGGAACAAATCTTAGAAGTTCGTTCAATTGATTCAATATCGATGAACCTTGAAAGGAGAGTTGAAGGTTGGGACGAACATATCCAAAGGATTCTTGGGATCCCCTGGGGATTCTTGATTGGAGCTGAACTAACCATAGCCCAAAGTCGTATCTCTTTGGTTAATAAGATCCAAAAAGTTTATCGATCCCAGGGGGTACAGATCCATAATAGACATATAGAGATTATTGTACGTCAAGTAACATCAAAAGTGTTGGTTTCAGAAGATGGAATGTCTAATGTTTTTTTACCTGGGGAATTCATAGGATTTTCGCGAGCAGAGCGAGCAGGGCGTATTTTGGACGAAGCGATCTGTTATCGGGCAATCTTCTTGGGAATAACGAAGTCATCTCTGAATACTCAAAGTTTCATATCCGAAGCGAGTTTTCAAGAAACTGCTCGAGTTTTAGCAAAAGCTGCTCTACGAGGTCGTATTGATTGGTTGAAAGGCCTGAAAGAGAACGTTGTTCTGGGGGGGATTATACCGGTTGGTACCGGGTTCAGAAAATTAGTACATCGTTCAAAACAAGATAAAAACATTCATTTGAAAATAAAAAGGAAGAATCCATTTGATTTGGAAATGAGAAATATTTTGTTACACCATAGAGAATTATTTTGTTCTTGCACCCCAAACAATTTTCATGAGACATCAGACCAATCATTTACGTAATAGAATTTCGTAATTCCTAACAAGTTATAGATTTTGTAATCAATGGTCAATCCTGGTAGAAGGTTCCGTCGGAACAATTATTTCTTTCACAGGGTACTGAATCTCTTTGAAAAAAAAAAAGCAAAGAAAAAGTGTGGGAAAATGGAAAGACGATATTGGAACATCAATTTGGAAGAAATGATGGAAGCAGGAGTTCATTTTGGTCATGGTACTAAGAAATGGAATCCTAGAATGGCTCCTTACATCTCTGCAAAGCGTAAAGGTATTCATATTACAAATCTTACTATAACTGCTCGTTTTTTATCAGAAGCCTGCAATTTAGTTTTTGATGCAGCAAGTAGGGGGAAAAAATTTTTAATCGTTGGCACCAAAAAGAAAGCAGCGGATTTAGTAGCATCAGCAGCAATAAGGGCTCGATGTCATTACGTTAATAAAAAATGGCTTGGGGGTATGTTAACGAATTGGTCTACTACAGAAACAAGACTTCAGAAGTTCAGGGACTTAAGAGCAGAAAAAAAGATGGGGAAACTCAACCGTCTCCCTAAAGGAGATGCAGCAATGTTGAAGAGAAAGTTATCTACCTTGCAAACATATTTGGGTGGGATCAAATATATGGCGGGATTGCCCGATATTGTCATTATTGTTGATCAGCAAGAAGAATATATGGTTCTTCGAGAATGTATTATTTTGGGTATTCCGACGATTTGTTTAATCGATACAAATTGTGACCCATATTTTGCGGATATTTCTATTCCGGCCAACGATGATGCTATAGCTTCGATTCGATTGATTCTTACCAAATTAGTATCTGCAATTTGTGAGGGCCGTTCTAGTTATATAAAAAATGGTTGATTCTCTTATAATGAAGAATCCTATTAGTTCGTTTCAAGATCAAATTATTGGTATTTTTTGATGGGATTTATCGGTACCCTCAATATACGATTCATGAACAAACGCAGATGGATTGAGAAAGAGATGGTTGAATCAAAATAATTCCTTTTTGAAGTTGAATTTCTGTTAAAGTACAATATGAATGTTATGCCATGTTCCATTAAAACGCTCAAAGGGTTATACGATATATCAGGTGTAGAAGTAGGCCAACATTTCTATTGGCAAATAGGAGGTTTACAAATTCATGCCCAAGTACTTATCACTTCTTGGGTTGTAATTGCTATCTTATTAGGTTCAGTCATCATAGCTGTTCGGAATCCACAAACCATTCCGACCGACGGTCAGAATTTCTTCGAATATGTTCTTGAATTTATTCGAGATTTGAGCAAAACTCAGATTGGAGAGGAGTATGGGCCTTGGGTTCCATTTATTGGAACAATGTTCCTATTTATTTTTGTTTCAAATTGGTCAGGCGCTCTTTTACCTTGGAAAATCATAAAGTTACCTCATGGAGAGTTGGCTGCACCCACGAATGATATAAATACTACTGTTGCTTTAGCTTTACCTACGTCAGTGGCATATTTCTATGCGGGTCTTAGCAAAAAAGGATTGGGATATTTTGGAAAATACATTCAACCAACTCCCATACTTTTACCAATTAATATTCTAGAAGATTTCACAAAACCTTTATCTCTGAGTTTTCGACTTTTCGGGAATATATTGGCTGATGAATTAGTAGTTGTTGTTCTTGTTTCTTTAGTGCCTTCAGTAGTTCCTATACCTGTCATGCTTCTTGGATTATTTACAAGTGGTATTCAAGCTCTTATTTTTGCAACTTTGGCTGCGGCTTATATAGGTGAATCCATGGAGGGTCATCATTGACTCACTTTTGAAAAAAGGGGGGTTGAAGAATCAAATGCAAATAGTTACATATATATGTATGTATATAGGAAGCAAGATATATTCTATTGTAGAATATGGTTTATGGTTCCAGAATACGATGAAATAGAAGAAAAATTGCAGGTGATTTACGTTATGGAAGAAAAAGGGTATATGTTATTTACTAGTTAGATAGGAATTATCCCTATTTTTTTTTTTTTCTAGCCCACTCCATTTAGATAGATTTCACTATAAGTACTTTTTCTATTTTCTCTGTGATTTTGCATTGAATGAAAGAATAGACAAGAAAAGGCGTAGAAGTAGATAAAGATCAGTACTAATTTCTTAGTTGGTTGTATTATTAACCATTCCTTTTTTTTTTGCGAGGAACTTACCATGAATCCACTGATTTCTGCCGCTTCCGTTATTGCTGCTGGATTGGCTGTAGGGCTTGCTTCTATTGGACCTGGAGTTGGCCAAGGTACTGCTGCGGGCCAAGCTGTAGAAGGTATTGCGAGACAACCAGAAGCAGAGGGTAAAATACGAGGTACTTTATTGCTTAGCCTGGCTTTTATGGAAGCTTTAACAATTTATGGACTAGTCGTGGCATTAGCTCTTTTATTTGCAAATCCTTTTGTTTAATGTTAAATTTTATCGTAGAAGAAAAATGTAACATTAAAAGCATCTATTCCTTTTATTATTTTATTGATTTGGATTTGCCCTTTGTTCCTTCGAATTAGAATTCGACAATTTCTTTGTCGAAACAATACTCCGGGAAGGACTTATTTGAGGATCCACACGCTTTCTTCCCCTCTCTTTTTTTCTATTAGAAAGTGTTTCCACAAAGGCGATTTTGAACGATTCACATGAGACCTCAGAACTAATTTTAACTTCATCAATTTCTTAAGTATAAAGAATCCCATAAAAAAGAACTCTGTTCTTTCTTAGTCCTATCTATAAGGGGGGAGCATATGAAAAATATAACCGATTCTTTTGTTTTCGTGGGGCACTGGCCATCCGTTGGAAGTTTCGAGTTTAATACCGATATTTTAGCAACAAATCCAATAAATCTAAGTGTAGTGCTGAGTGTATTGATTTTTTTTGGAAAGGGAGTGTGTGCGAGTTGTGTATTTCAAGAATAGGTTGGGTTTCACCGGCTGCACTTTCTTTAGATTTATGTCTTCTTTTTTACAGCAGAAACTAGGGAAAAGGGTGCACAATCTCGACGAATTACTTCCAGATGGGATTTCATTTAGAAATCCTATGTAAGAACCATAGCATTTCGTGACTAATTGGTAAATGAACTTTGATTCTCTATAAACCAAGAATGTTGAGGTCTTTTACATGGTTAAAGATCAAATTTTTGAAGTCCAGGCACGGCATAGCATGGTACTCTTTCTACCACTACATTAGTACCAAAATGGTTTCAAAATGAGAAAAAAACAAAGAATTTGGAATTTATCCGATGTAGAACACTCATATGGATAAAATTCTTTTGAACCATTTACTGGAAAGATGGGTATCTCTCCCCCTTTTTTTTATCCACTGCCGAATTGACAACCTATGTATTGTATAAAAAAGAGAAATTTTTGGATAAAAAATGGAAATCTCATTCTCATAATAATGAGAATTAAGTAATGAAGTTCAGAATTCTATTCTTTCTTATTTCTCAATAGAATTTTTTTAATAAGTTGTAAATAAAGAAACAACTTTGCTGACAATTTCAAATTTTTTGTCTGGTCTGAAGAGTCCTCCTAAGATAGATCAGTTTTGATCTTTTTAAATACGAACAGAAAAGAGAGGATAGGCTCATTCCATTCAAAGGTATGGGAATGCCCATCAAAGAAAAGAAAAAAATTGAGCGTGAGAGCCAAATGAATTGAAAGATTCATGTTTGGTTCGGGAAGAGATATTTGAGTTGTGAAATGAATAGAAAGATAATCTACTTTCATTAAATGATTTATTAGATAAGCGAAAACAGAGGATCTTGAGTACTATTCAAAATTCAGAAGAATTACGTAGAGGGACCTTGGAACAGCTCGAAAGAGCACGGACTCAATTACGGAAAGTGAAAGTGGAAGCAGATGAGTATCGAACCAATGGATACTCTGAGATAGAACGAGAAAAAGTAAATTTGATTAATGCTACTTGCGATAGTTTGGAACGATTAGAAAATTTTAAAAATGAAACTCTTTTTTTTGAACAACAAAGAGCAATTAATGAGGTCCAACAACAAGTTTTTGAACAAGCCTTACAAAGAGCTCTAGGAACTTTGAATAGTTGTTTGAATAGCGAATTCCATTTTCGTACCATCAGTGCTAACATTGGTATCCTCGGGTCCGTGGAAGGAATAACTGATTAGCCTTTTTACTCTAGTTTAGAGTTTAGGTATTATTTTTCCCTTCCTTCCTAAAAATAAAAAAGAGATACTAATGGCAACCCTTCGAGCTGACGAAATTAGTAATATTATCCGCGAACGTATTGAACAATATAATAGAGAAGTAAAGATTGTGAATACTGGTACCGTACTTCAGGTGGGCGACGGCATTGTGCGTATTCATGGTCTTGATGAAGTAATGGCAGGTGAATTAATAGAGTTTGAAGAGGGTA